AATTTGTCATAGATTTTGGCTTTGTGACTGAAAATCCACATTGAATTTTTCAATAGAAAAGTGAAGAGAACTTTTTAGGCATTGTCTATTTTGAGATACTATACAATAAATCAAAGGTGTAGATCAAATCCAATCAAAAAACGGGGGGAAGGATTTTTTTTAGGAAAAGGATTAAGAAAAACAGGATTCAAGATGCAAGTACAATAAAAAAAGAAGTTCAGTAATCCAACCAAAGGGGAAATTTTGCATCTTTGTATCCTTTTGGCGGCATGGCCGAGTGGTAAGGCGGGGGACTGCAAATCCTTTTTCCCCAGTTCAAATCCGGGTGTCGCCTGATCAACAAAAGACTCGAAATCTCTTATTCTGTTCTGCTGATTTAACTCGCCAAATTTTTCTCCAGCAGAAACAGAAGAAAGGGACTGTTGCTACTTGTTTGATTCTAAGCATCTGGTCTAGGGGTTTTCTAAAAGATTGTAAATCTTTGCATCTAGGATTCATCAAGGAAAGATTCTAATGGTGGAAGGAATATCAAGACTTCCCGATTCCCTTCGACTATTATACTTATAGTAATGTTTCTAGTACTAATGTAGTGTCTACTGACTGGGTCTTGAATTCGATTGGATAGCCCCTGATAGGAAACCTAATGAAATTAGTCGTTGTGGAAAGGGCGGAAGATATTTTAGTAGCTACTTTATATAATATACGGACTCACGAGAATCTCTGAGTGCTGGGGCATTCAATGAATATTAGATTGGAGGGATAATTGACTTTTATAGAAAAAGTGCAAAAAGAATGAATTTATTTTCGGCAACCCCTCGTCAAGAATATACCGTCTCCTGACTCTTTCACAGAGACAATCGGGAAAAGGTACGGATTAGATCAAATAGGAAATAGAGGTATGGAATAGATAGTGATTTATCTTTTTATGCTTTTTACTTATGAAGGTCAACAAAAAAAGAATAAGCCTTCTTATTCCTACATGTTCCATTAGTAACATTCCCTTGAGATGTCATTGCGTAGTTTAATTGTATTTAATATTTAATCTTTCCCTATTAGAAATCATATAAGAATTTTTTATAAGTTATAAGTTTAGAAGTAGATTGATTGGATTGGTTCATCAATAGTGTTCGGTCAAAATCCCTTTTTGACTCTGCACCATTGATTCCACTATTATTAGTGAGCAATAATGGAACAATTCCGTCATAGAGATAGGGGACATAATTCACATGGATATAGTAAGTCTCGCTTGGGCTGCTTTAATGGTAGTCTTTACATTTTCCCTTTCACTTGTAGTATGGGGAAGAAGTGGACTCTAGAGTTACTACTAATAAAGTTGAGGAATCAAACTGTATCAATTATTTTATAGATCGTTTTGCAACGCGTTTTGAACTTTTTCAAATAAAAATATCTTCATTTCCAAATTCCATTGGATTCTAGTAGAGTAATGTATGATATGACTAATACTCTTTCAATCAAAGAGATATTTCAATGATTCCCATGTTTGTATTTCGAAAGGAAAGGGATACAGATGATAGGAAATTCATTCCAACCTAATTCTTCTGAAATTTTCTAACGGGCTTTTACCAGAATTAGAATTATAGATGGATACTGAGGAAGACCCGACCCCTTTTTTATTTTTTGATTTGATTTTTTTCTTTCCCTCTTTACTGTTCAAAGAGGAAGTCGTTTTGGTAAATGTATACCCACTTTCTATGAGAAAGAAAACAATATAGACATAGCATAGTGGTTGGCTAACAAGATACTATGCATAATAAGATCTTGACTTGGGCGAGTCACATATTTATTGCGCACTTACCGCTTGTTTTATTAGATTTTTAAAATTTTGGATACTTTATCAACCCATTTCATATCATGGTTCAAGCGTTAAAATCGGCGAGGTTTACTATTTATTTTATTTCTTTTCGAAATATGAAGAAGTGCCCATAGAACTCCTGTCAATGGCTCAATCAATTATTTCTTCGAAATGCTAAAAAAACAGATTACTACATGTTTTTCTTAAGATATGCCCATAATGCTTTTTCTTGATTCTTTCGATAGATCCCGAAATTCATATTGGATGGAAATAATAAAAAATCTAGGAATTAGAACTCTAAGAGTAAGACGATTATTTCAGAGTGATCGGAACAAATAGATGTATCAAAGAAATCAAATTTGATGCTATGTCCATTCCATATATGAAATTTATATCTACATATATGAAGATAATATTGGAGATTGATCTATATTAAGCCTTTCTCTTTATTGTAAAGTTGTACTTTACAACTTTATACACTACAATAACACTAATAGATAGTATGGTAGAAAGAAAGATTTCATCTATTTCTTTCTTACCATACTATCGGATCTCATAGAGCCGATTATAGTCCGCTCATTTCATTTAAGACGCGAAATTAGAATCCTTTTCGTTTTATTTCTTCAATCATTGATAAGAACTCAGAAATCAAGTTTCATTCAAATTAATTAATCATTTTGACTAACTGTTTTTACGTAAATGATAAGTAGAAAAGCAGTAGGAACTAGAATGAACAGTGCAGTAGCAATAAATGCAAGAATATTTACTTCCATAATCTCATCTTTTTTTTACTTCACAATAACTCGGGATTTAATCCCATAGAGATAATAAATCTTTCGCCTGTAAATTCAATGAATGAATTACTTCTCGATGATCTTGAATCGGATCAATATCATGAATAACAATATCTGTGCTATCAAATGAATTCGTCGTCGAGAATTGAATAGTATAACATAGGAAGATCTTTTATCCATACCGAATCCAAAATGTGATTCCTGAACCAATCAAAAATTCCTTGATTTATTATTATTTTTTCTTCTTTCTTTTCTATAACCTACCTTAGGTTTTCCTTGTACAATCATCTGATGAAGTATCATGTGACCACCCTTTCATTTCCATTAGTAACAAACCCAAACAAACAATAGAAGCGAAATGGAAAAAGAAAGGAGTTAAGTTCTAAGCTCTGTTTTTTTTTTTAATAATCTAATTTTCTTGGAAGACAAAGAAATGTGATAAAGATGAGTCCCGGTATAAAAGATCTAATATTCCATCAAATTCACTATTTTTTTAGGCTTTGTTCTTTCTTCGATGGGACCCCTAAAAAAATAGAAAAATAGGAAGGAAAAAAAAAACAAGGATCTCCTCTTGGGAATGAAATTCTGCTCCCTGTCCTCCCTTTCACAGAAAAGGGAGAGATGAATTGATGTATTGATTGGATCCTTCGGGACTGACGGGGCTCGAACCCGCAGCTTCCGCCTTGACAGGGCGGTGCTCTAACCAATTGAACTACAATCCCAGGGAAATAAGGGATTTAGCATAAATTTAAATTCTTTTTTATTCCTCTGTATCAGGTATTTCTCAAGGACAAGGGGGTTATACCATCTCATGGTAGATTGGCGAATTCTTGGGCATTATTGGGCCGAGCTGGATTTGAACCAGCGTAGACATATTGCCAACGAATTTACAGTCCGTCCCCATTAACCGCTCGGGCATCGACCCAGGAAGAATCCATTTTAGGCTTATTGGTAATCCATAATCAACTTCCTTTCGTATTACCCTACCCCCAGGGGAAGTCGAATCCCCGCTGCCTCCTTGAAAGAGAGATGTCCTGAACCACTAGACGATGGGGGCATACTTGCCCAACCGCCATCATACTATGATCATAGTATGAATAGTTTTTTGAAATTGTCAATATAATGGAATGGGATGATTAGATCTGAGGGATCTTTTCGTTTTTCATTATTTCATAGCATTTTTGATTCGTTATTCATATTGATGAATCATTCATTAGATTAGATTCGCCATTCTATATCGAAATCTTCTATATATAGATATATTAATATATTAGCTATATAAATTCTATCAAAATATTATAAAATGAAACTAAAAAATACAAAAATAGAAATAATACGAAAGATAAGATTCTTTCAGGGAATGATTGGTTCGTCCGAAACGAAAACAAAAAAGGGGGGTTAAATTCCATTTCTTCCGCTTTCATTCATTGATTCATTCATTGGTAATGTTAAGATGCGATATCCCTATTTCTATTTTACATTAAGCCAAGAAATTAACAAACGATAAATCTGGGAAGAGGGATCAAGAAGTTATCGAAAATTCTTTTTTCTCTAATAATTTAGTTCGGGGGACAAGTAGAATCTCTTCATCACATGATTCGATGAAATATCTTGAATCTATATCGAATTGGTAGGTGTACATGTATTAATCAAGTGAATTTTGTTTTGATAAGGATCAATTCAATAAAAGAAAAGCAATTAAATTAGGGTCGGTTTTAATTGAAAACAATTCATTGCATTTTACCCTAGACTTGCTAGATAAATCCATTTTATTATTCAAGAATAAGCCACTAACTACTATGAGTTTACTGCATGTCCTTATGTTAATTCTTATATATTATATATATAATATATGTACATAGATATATTTTATCCACATAGTGACTCATTCAGGAATTGAATCAAATAGGCCCTTTTAACTCAGTGGTAGAGTAACGCCATGGTAAGGCGTAAGTCATCGGTTCAAATCCGATAAGGGGCTTTGGTTTTTTTCATAAAACTCCAGTCGTAGTATTCATATTTGAAGGGAAAATAGAGATACTTTTTATATTTTTTTATTTGTAATAAAAAAAATAACCAACTGTATAATACGTTATCATTCTACTGAGTTATAGTATAGTAATTATAAAGTTAAAGTTGAACATTTGTTCAGTAAATTATAATTATCATCAATAATGATAAGTCGTCTCTTGAATTACTAAATATTCCTATTTTCCATTATGCCAATCAAATCCATTCTAAAGATTAGAAATAACCAAAAGAAAACAAAAGAAAAAGTAAGTGGACCTGACCCATTGAATCATGACTATATCCGCTATTCTGATATTAAAAGATGAAATTGGAACAGCTGACCTCCTTTTATTTTAATTTCATTTCTTTGGACTCCGCAAGAA